ATAAAAATTTCCGACTAAATATTTGGCGAGGGGAATCAAGACTCATTACTATTTCAACACACAACAAGGAATTTTACGCATACTTGCTGTGTGTCGAAGACTAGGAAGTCGAAGAATTCCCCCTAGAATCATTTGTTCCCCTCCTTTATCTTTTCTTTTCGTTGTATTCCCCAGTATCTAGTCGAATTTTATTCTCGAATAGAAAACTTTTAATACACTCTATGCCATTGAAATATGATATATGATACATAGTGACATCATTCCAATTTCGATTGGAAAAAGGTGAAAAATCATCTTTGCAATATAGTTATTATAACTAAGAATGTAGTACAAGTAATTCCGGACTTCTCATAGATGTAGAAAAAGCGTATAAAAAAAAAAAAGAACCTTTTCATATTTATTTCTTGGTTATCCAAAATTGTCAAAGAATTGTCAACAAAAATTTTTTTGATGTTACGAATTTGATGTTGATAAATCCATGAATCTAGAAATTCATTTCGGACAGTTGAACCTTCTCGAACTGTTTCTTTTTAAGAACCAAAAAGATTTGTGCTAAAATAACAGATGCAAAGAAGAACAAAAGGCCTTGTACGCGCAATGGGTCTTGAAGTACTATTTCTGCATCTCCCTGACCAAATCCACCCACATTAGGATTACTCGTTAACGGTTGATCAAGTTTGATAGATTCACCCTCTGAAACAAGAAGTTCTGGCCCTCGAGGGATAATATCAACCACTTCACGTCCATCTGAGGCATCCACTATGGTTATTTCGTATCCGCCTTTTTCTTTTCGTAAAATTTTCTTTACTATACCTGCTGCTGTAGCATTATAAACTGTATTATTACTCTTGCTCCCGTCAGGATAAATCTGACCCCTTCCTCTGTTACCACCTACGTATATCGGATATTTTAAGAAGTGAACATCTTTCTTAGTATCAGGGTCTGGGGAAAGAATAGGAAAGGTGATTTCACTATATTTTTGCCCAGGAACAGGGCCTATCACAAGAATATTTTGTTTATTGGGGCGATAGCTCTGAAAAGAAAGATTGCCTATCTTTTCTTTCATCTCGGGAGAAATACGATCAGTTGGGGCTAATTCAAATCCCTCAGGTAAAATAAGAACAGCCCCTACATTCAAACCCCCCTTTTTGCCGTTAGCAAGAACTTGTTTTAGTTGCATATCATAAGGAATTCGAACAACTGCCTCAAATACAGTATTAGGAAGGACCGCTTGTGGAACCTCAATATCCACGGGCTTATTAGCTAAATGACAATTGGCACATACAATACGCCCAGTTGCTTCTCGTGGATTTTCATAACCTTGCTGTGCAAAAATGGGATATGCGTTTGAAATGGATGATCGAGTTAATATATATATTATGAGCGATACGGAAATGGATCGAGTAATCTGTTCTTTTATCCAAGAAAAGGTATTTCTAGTTTGCATGGTCCAATCGTTGATCCAGAAAATTTCTACAATAAATTGGGTAGGTTGCTAGTATAGTTCCCTATCCACGATTCTGTTATTTACTTTACTGAAGTAAATTTACTTTAACTGAAACTGAAATAATATTACTGGAATATGGGAGGAACTCCCCGCCTTGGCTGGGTACAAATAGAAAGAGTAAATCCGATTGATTTTAAATGCTTTGATTATGTCCAAAGTAAGAAACATTATAATTATAAATTATAATTGGATTAATGTCTGTATATTTTTTCTTTTTTCTTTTCAGTCATTCATTGAATGATAAATCACTACAAGCGATGGGGATACACGATTTAAATAACGGAAAATCCAATATTTCAAAATTGTATCTAGAATGACTGGAAAAGTAGAAACAAGACCAGATATAATTTGATCGTTATGAGCAAATCCAAAATCTTTGTAGATAGAGCCAATCATTAGTTCCCAACCGTGAGGCGAATGAAATCCGATACATAAATCAGTTACTAAAAGAATAGAAAAAGCTTTTATTGTGTCGCTTAAGTTATATAAGAATTCCTGAGTCCAAGAGTTAAGACGAATAAGTTCTTTATTCCTCAAAATAGAATAACCACTTAGAATAAGTAAACAGATTATATTTGTTGAGAAGTCCAAAATCATCTGGATACAATCCTCATTGTGCATCTTGATCAATTGCATCGTTTCATTGTGGATTCCTATACGAAACTTTTGTAGATGTGTTTCGGGGTATTCCTTTATCATTTCGTCCAACAGACGGAGTTCCTCTAATTCGATAAATTTTTCTAGAAGACTCTTTTCTTGAATATCATTCAAAAAAGTTTCAGATTGCTTAATATTCCACCAATTAGTAATCCAAGATTCCAGACTTTTTTGAAATGATAGAGAGATCCACCAGGGTAAAAATACTATAGATGCAAGATATAGAAAAGGAATAAATGCTTTCTTTTTTTCCATTTTTTTTTCATCTATAAATTATTAACGAACCCATCGCGTTCGTCGACTCTATGCGATCTAATACTTTATTTCTATCAAAATGAGTTCTTTTACAAAGTATCGAATCCATGAATCTATTCTCTGTTTTTTTTTTTTTTTGTGATTTGATAATTAGTCTTTGAATCTTGAAGAATAAAAAAATAGAAAAAGAGTCTACTTCGAATTTGAATGAAGAAATAAAAAAAAAAAAAAAATAGTGTTTCGTCAAATTCGAAACAATTCCTTCATTTCTTTCGATGAATACGTGGCAGAGCCACTTCAATTAATGAATATTATTTTGATTTCAAGACGAGAGAACTCACCTTCTACAAAAATATCAAATATTTAGAAAAATTTCACACCTTACCCATAGCACAAAATAAAGAATTGAGGATCTGAATGTAATGATCAAAAAGAGGTGGCAAAACAAAACCGAATTTGGATAATTTAATATTTAGATAATTTAATTAAAATATCGTTATAATTATAAGATATAAGAAATCCAATTGTTTGATCATTAAAGAGAACAAAAGAAAGGATAAAAATAAAAAGAAAGATTGCTAAAAAAGAGAAAAAATTTACATGATTTTTTGTATTGTATCTAACCTATCAATTCCAAATACTCGGCTTAAAAAAATTTATTTATTTCTATTTTTTACTTTTTTTACTGAATTGAGTTGAGTAGATTTCCATACGAATAAAAGACTTCTTTTTGTAGACAAATTTAGAGACAAAAACAGTTTTCCTTTTTGGTTGTTCTGTATACGTCTGCTTTGACCCGAATAGGTATTCTGATGAAATTTCCGTTAAGGTATGCCGTAGAAAAATAGGATTGTAGAGTTTTTATTTTCCTCCGAGCTAAGAATAAGAAAAGAAAGGGTTCATTTCAAAATACTTCAATCGGTACACGCAAGAAATAGGCCAATTCAGCAGCTTTTTGTTCAATTTCTCGTGGAGTAAAATTCTCATCAGTACGAGTCAAGGGAATGGCCCCCTGACCTCTGATTTCCAGATAAAGGACACGACGAGTATAAATACCCTCTTTAAGTTCTATTCTAATAGACTGAATATCTTTTATAAGAAATCGAAGGAAGATGCGACGATTTTTTCCAGGAAATCCCCAACGAAAAATACATACTATTCCTTCTTTTCTATCGAATCGATCATAACCACTACCTACATTCCACAAAATTGTACACCAAAAATAGGAGCTAATAAAGAGTCCTGCGATCCCATAGAAAGACATCACGATCCCTTGCGGAAAAAAATTTATTTGCTGTGGGGGAAATAAAGATATCAAATTCCTACCAAGATAGCTTGAAATTCCAACCAATAAGAAACCTAATGAACCTAAAAAAAGGATAAATGCCCAGCAGAAATTACTTATTTTTCGGGATCCCGTTCTAAGTTCTATCCATATACGTTCTGATCGCCAATTCATACTATATCTGGTTGCATTTAATTTGAATTAAAAGAATACCAAAAATAAATTTGACTTTCCTTACTCTTTTTGTTTCCGATGTAACTCTCATCAACTAGTACTATTCTGGTGTGAATCTTTACTTTAAATTAGTTAGATCGAAGATAATAAAATCTACCCCTATATCATGTTTCCACATGCGTAAGGGCTCTTTCATTTATGTTCGGAAGAAATCAAATGGTATACCATTTTGCTAAATCGATATCCGTGTTATGATTCAAGTCTAAGTCTTGAAAAATGAGATTTGTCCTACAAGATCTAAACAATCTTGTTTTTTTGAACGTGAAGAAATAAAGAAGCCATTGCAATTGCCGGAAATACTAGGCCTACTAAAGGCACAAAAATAGACGGAAAGTTGATAGTTGTCATAAAATGGGTACCTCGATTTACTATTTTACTATATCGTACCTGTTTGTTATATTTTTTTGTTATTACGTTATTATATTAATTCTAATTAATTAATTATTAATTAATTAGAATTTTCTATATTCTATAGAAGTGAGTATAGCATATAATAAGTGCAAAAAATGTTGAACTAAAAAAAATCGACTTTCTACATACTACATATAATATACGCTAATCGACTTTACTTTATTATTCTTCATCTTTTCTTATTTTTTTTTGTCTTCTAATAATTCAAAAAAGAAAATAAAAAAAAAATAGTAAATAGAAAGAATAAGGTTTTTTATAACTTAAAAATTCAATTTCCAAAGGATTCTAATCAATCTGATCCAAGAGGTTAAGAAGGGAACACGAGATTTGTTTTATTTGACTAATTTCACAGAAGGAAAAGAAAGAGGTCGTTCTTTTATCTTGTTGATAGAGGTTTCCTGATTAGTAATCGGAAATATAATGAATATAATATATAGAATTATTCACATTTTTTGATTCTTTCTATTCTACAATTAGAGTGTCGCCAACCAAAAACCCCCAGTCTTCTGGTTTTTTTTGATTCCAATAAAACAAAAACCAAATACTTTATTTAATAATTTAATTTACACAAATAATTGACCTTAATGTTCGGCTTGATTTTGATTCAAAGGAAAAAAAGCGTGCAGATGAAATAACTCACTTAGAACGCCT